TATTATGGGCAATTAAGCAACCTATTAATGTACTGAATCCAATGAGTAAAAAAAAAAATAAGTAAAAGGTAATATCAGGTCGTTCGCCCCAAAATGGATTAGATCCTTTTTATTGAAAAAGAAAAGAAATGATCAAAATTGAAGTTCTTTTCAAATCCCATTTTTTTTATTTTATTCCAAAATTACTTAAATATAATTTCATTTTTGAATGAAGTTACACGACACAGTTCTTATTACTATTACTTTACTCAACTCACGAATTGCACAATGAATCTGTCGATTCGTAATCACAGGACCGATCGATGTCACAGCTGATGAATCAAGAACTTTCAATTGAACTAAACTAATCCTGTCAATTGGTTTTTTATTACCGTTACTGTTGTATCTGGGAAAATTGAAACTTAGGTAAGTGTTTTATCAACATATGTAACAAAAGAACATATCTAATTTAGCTCTTTCATGCCTACTATAACTAGTTATTTCGGTTTTCTACTGGCTGCTTTAACTATAACCCCAGCTCTATTGATTGGTTTGAATAAGATACGACTTATTTGAAATGAATTGAATGAACAATTCATAAAAATGAATATTTCTCTGAGATTCCAGGTGTTCCACGGTTCCTTTCCACATCAATTGCCAATTCTTGGTTATTGAGATTCACGGATAATTCAGATTAATATTTAGGGATAGATCTTACTCATCTTTTTATCCCCTCAAAAAACCGAAATGATTGAAGTTTTTCTATTTGGAATCGTCTTAGGTCTAATTCCTATTACTTTGGCGGGATTATTCGTAACTGCATATTTACAATACAGACGTGGTGATCAGTTGGACCTTTGATTGAGTAACATTTATTTTTTTTGATTGACCTCCTCCCTGCGGGAGGTCAAATTCAAGTTTCAATTAAACTTTTTTTTGTTAAGTTTTTTTATTGTGATTCGACATAACATAAACGGAATCACGCTCTGCAGGATTTGAACCCACGACATCGGGTTTTGGAGACCCGCGTTCTACCGAACTGAACTAAGAGCGCTTTCTTATTACAGGAGATACGACTGTAGTGTAAAGAAAAGGTTTTTTTACCCCCAAACATATCTTGCATACGTATAGCATGCAAAAATGAAAGATTATGTCCAATTTCAATCGATCTTAATTAATCCCTCGTTACTGCCCATAAGAGAAGTAATAGGTAGGGATGACAGGATTTGAACCCGTGACATTTTGTACCCAAAACAAACGCGCTACCAAGCTGCGCTACATCCCTTTTTAAAGTTCTTGTACAGTGTCATTGTACAAAATCCCTGTCTTGTTTTCCACATTGTTATTTTCCCCTCTATCTATATACAATTTTCTTGTCATTTCTTTGGTTTCATATAATAAAAGAATTTTATACATCTGAAACCTAACGTATAAAAAAATAATAAAAATTTATCGGAAATGCTCAGGAAGAAGGGGTCATCTTTTTCTTTTTTAGGGACAGGAAAATCTCATCTATTGGTTCATTGTACATATCTATTTTAGTTAGGAATTCCGCGTAAAGTAAAAAAAATACAAATGATCTTGAACTACAACATCTGACCATACATATATGTATTACAATAAAGAAGGAGGATTTTCAATGCGAGATATAAAAACATATCTTTCCGTGGCACCTGTGCTAACTACTCTATGGTTTGGGTCTTTAGCAGGTCTATTGATAGAAATTAATCGTTTATTCCCAGATGCCTTGTCATTCCCTTTTTTTTCATTCTAGTTATTAATATGCGAAGAAATGAAGATGCGAAGAAATGAAGAAAATTAGGGATACAATTCTACGTGACGTGACTAAAATTTCGCCCCTTCCTTTTTTTTTTTCAGTTCTTTAGGATAGGAGGATAGAAAGGAAAGAAAAAGAAAAAGTGTATTGAACCTCGACAAAAATCTGGTGAATCTAAGATCGAATTTTGGGGAACAGAAACGGAAATGTGTATCCAGATCTAGGGCAGGATCCACGAAATCATAGCATAGAAAGAAGATACTTAAATGAAATATTGGGATTTAAGATAGGAATAATTGATAGTTAGAAAGAAATTGTATTACTTAATTATTACTTTATTATTAATTATTACTATTACTCTATTAATATTAATTGTAATTATATAATTACAACACATACAACACAACGAAATCTTTAGCTTTAGAAATGAAAATTTAATTTCAAGTTAGTAACTTCTATTGATTTTCTTATTTATTTTTTTGTTCTTTTATTCTTCTTCAGTTCGGGTCGAAAATAGAAGAAGTTAAGTCGATCCAAATCAAAAGGGGGTTCATGGCCAAGGGTAAAGATGTCAGAGTCAGAGTTATTTTGGAATGTACCAGTTGTGTCCGAAATGGTGTCAATAAAGAAAAGCCGGGTATTTCTAGATATATTACTCAAAAGAATCGACACAATACATCCAGTCGATTAGAATTGAGAAAATTTTGTCACTATTGTCACAAGCATACGATTCATGGGGAAATAAAGAAATAGATGGAACGGAACGTGTGCGCGATCTTTCCAAGGAACAGGAAGAGGAAGAACTTAACATATTTAAGTTAACATATTTAACTTAACATAAACATATTTAACTTAACACATATAATATAACAATTATAATATACATAATATATACAATACAAATCAAACCCGATTTCATTTTCATATATATATATATATACTATACATATGATGTGTATTATATATGATATGTATAATATAAACGATGCGAATCAAAGCCTATTTCGGTCAGATCTGAAATGAATAAAGAAATAGAATTTTAGAGATAAGGAATAAACCATGGATAAATCCAAGCAACCTTTTCGTAAATACAAGCGATCCTTTCGTAGGCGTTTGTCCCCAATTGGATCGGGGGATCGAATCGATTATAGAAACATGAGTTTAATTAGTCGATTTATTAGTGAACAAGGAAAAATATTATCTAGACGGGTGAATAAATTGACCTTGAAACAACAACGATTAATTACTATTGCTATAAAACAAGCTCGTATTTTATCTTTGTTACCTTTTCTTAATAATGAGAAACAATTTGAGAGAGCCGAGTCGATCCCCAGAGCTACTGGTCCTAGAACCAGAAATAAATAAACACACTCCTCAATTGACTCAAAACTCCAATCGGAACTCAAGCTCAGATTGATGTTTTGTTCAAAAGGCCTAGAATCCCGATTTTTTTCTTTTGTTATAAGAAATAACAAATGGGGGAAGAAGAAATCTTTTTTTTTTATTGAAACATGTTCGTTCATTCCTACTACTTATCTTACTTAATTTTTTTTATTCTATCTTCCCGGAGTTCATTCTCCGGGGAATTCTGTTTCAATTTCAATCATTTCTGTATTATATTTTATAATATCATATCCTTTATTTGATAATCTTATTGGAAATCATGTAAAGACAATTCTTATTTGATATAGATATTTGCGCAAGTATTTTACGATTAAGAAGCAATTGCTTCTTGTACAGATTTGGTATTAATCTACTATAATTATAGAATACCTTATTCTCACGAATTACTGCATTTATTCGAGTGATCCACAAACTACGAAAATCCCTCTTTTGCCTGCCTCTATCTCGATGAGAGGAAACCAAAGCTCTCATTTTCTGTTGAGTAGTCGTTCGAGTAAGTCTTGAATGAGCCCCAATAAAGGTTGATGCAAATAAACGAATTTTTGTTCGACGTTTCCGAGCTGTATATCCTCGTCTAACTCTGGTCATTGAATCAAATTAAACCTTAATGAATAACTAATTGATTTCTCTTCTTTCAGTCATCCTTTACCCCCCGTCAATTAATAACAAAACGGATTATTCCGATATATAAAATATAAATTCCAATGGCTTTTGCTACTATGACTTTCCCCAACCACGATTTTTTATTCCTTCCAGGCATTTCACCTGGAAATAAGAAATTCTAACGATACCAAATAAAAAAAATAGTGGGTTCCATCGTTTCTATGGTTACTTTTTTTTTAAACGGTGAGGTCCTCTCTATACACCGGAGCCTCTTCTTTCATTTTATCAAATGTTATTGTTAACTTGTATAGTTCACACTCTTTGGCTCTACCCATCAATTATACAGTAATAGTTCTTTTCACAATAAGAGTTATCCATACAGTGACGGCATTTAATTATGAAAGTTGGCTAGGTAGCTGACCCTGTTAGTCCGTTCTTTCAAGAATAGGAGTATAACCTTTTTGCTTCTTATAATACCATTTCCTCCGCTTAATGGATAACCATTTGCCCCCAATGGGGAATTGCTTTTCATCTCAAATCTAGGTGATTGGATTTGCACCAATGTAAACCATAAATTCCAAACACAATATAGGTATATGATAGATCTTCTCTATCTATCCTATTCATTGGTACTGGTCATTGATACTGTAAAATTGTCTCATTTGTTCGAACTCATGATCTGAACGAGTCGCACATACACCCTAGTGCATGTTCCTCGACGCTGAGGACATCCTCTAAGAGCGGGGGATTTCGTGACATTTCTTATTGGCTGTCTTGTGTTTCTAATAAGTTGTTTAATAGTTGGCATGTCGTATGTATATATAGAATTCTAGAATGGAATGGGTTGGTTTAGATCGATCTTAACCTGATGATTGATGATCATGAATTTTTTTTTTTTCTATTCAATATCAAATCGCAGAAAATTCGAATTATGGTTTGAAATGGATTTACATGAAATCCCTAGTATTTTCATTTTCGACCGCTACAAGATCAACAATGCCATGAACTTGGGCTTCTGTTGCTGACATAAAAACATCTCTTTCCATGTCTTCGGATACAACCCATAAAGGATTACCCGTTCTTTGTACATAAACCTTTGTGAGGGTTTCGCGAAGTTTCAGTAGTTCTTCCGCTTCCAGGATAAATTCGCCTGCTTGTGCTTCATAAAAAGAACTAGCAGGTTGGTGAATCATAACCCTGATGATATTGATATAACATCATGAACGGTTCTTCTATCTTGCATGATTGGGCTAAAGTAAGGGATAAAAAAAATATAAGAAAAAAAATAGAATTGTACAACCGTACAGGCATCTTTTGTGCATACGGCTCTACAATGGAATTTACTTTTTCTTTTTCTTCTCTTCTATTCTATTGAAGAAAGAAATAGAATCCATCCGATCCAGATCGTTGAATGATCCATTTACCACCCTTCCTTTCGTAGGAGTAAAAAAAATACTATGATGGTTCTGTTGCTTTATATATTTATTTTGTCTGTGATTTAGCAATCCCAAAGTTCCTTTCTGATACGATCAAATAAGGAAAAAAATGATCTTTTTTTTTTTCATTTTTGTACTTTTTCTTTCATAACATAAATATCAGAAAGAAAATTCTGGTGTGGAAAAGAATGGTTTGTGACGCTGAAATGTACCCCCGACACATAAGATCAAATCCGAAATGACCTCTGTTTCATACTACTATCTCGACATAAAATCTCATGTTATGAAAAAAACAATAATGGTTTGCTCATATCGAACTCGAAGTGCCATGCTATTATTACTTATTATTCATATTCAATATGGGAAGGCATAGTCTTCCTTTTTTTTTTCAAATAAAAAAACTCATTGGCGCCAAGCGTGAGGGAATGCTAGACGTTTGGTAATTTCTCCTCCGACCAGAATGAAAGATCCCATTGAAGCGGCTAATCCCATGCATATTGTATGCACATCGGGTGGCACAAATTGCATAGTATCATAAATAGCTATTCCTGGTATTACCCATCCGCCGGGAGAGTTTATAAATAAATAAAGATCCCTAGTATCATCTTCTATACTGAGATATACCATGAGACCAACAAGTTGATTCGAGATCTCGCTATCAACTTCTTGTCCTAAAAAAAGTAATCTTTCTCGATAAAGTCGGTTGATTAGGACAAAATTGGTTCCCTTTTGAACCGTACGTGCACCTTTGGATGCATACGGTTCAAAAAATAAAATTGCGAAAAAAAAAGAATCAATGTGTCGATTCCAGTTCTATTTCTTTTTTTTTTTTTTTTCTGTAACAGGTTTTTGTTTTTCTAATGAAGGGGGTTTTCTTCTTCTATTTTTCAAAAAACATAAGATGAGTTTTTGTTCCCTTACCTATAAAAAAAAAAAAGAATTTACTGAACTTATTGAACTAACCTCTCATTGATGTATTGTTTCATCGAGATTCAAATCACGATGTCATTTTATTGTTACTGAATGGGCCCTTTCAATTTTTTTAGGTTCATGTTTGTTCTACTCCGGGAAAAGATCTGCCCGAATTCTATTTGTACATATAGGGCAAATGATCTCAGTACCACTTTTTTTTGTTACGACTTCTTTTTCAATTTGTTTCATGTCTTCTCCAAACTATTCGATGTATTCATCATACTACTCCATTGGTTGGCAGTTTGAGATCGCTCCTATAGTAAGTATAAGAATCGTTTATGATATAAGTGGTAATCGTACATATATTATCAATTTGTTACCAATTTGGTATTTTCTGAGCGGAGCCTGGAGACTTTATTTTATCAGTCCAAGTCAACCATAAATTCTTCTAATTGATAATATTGATCCCCAATATAAATTGATCTAATTGTACTTCACGCTCCAAATGATTGATGGTTCACTCAATCTCAATACAATATTTCTTGGGCGAAACAGAGGATATCTCGATCGGGGGAGAGAACGGGTAAATCCCATATGACCCAATATGTCTGACAAGTCGCACTATACGTCAACCCAAACTGCATCTTCCTCTCCAGGACTCCGAAAAGGTACTTTTGGAACACCAATGGGCATTAAATTAAAGAAAAAAAAATTAAGTACTATACTTCACTTTAATATGGAAACGTAACAATGGGTTTATTGTCTTCATCCTTTTTTCTGTTTATTCTATTTTCTAGATAGATTGATTGGAAGGTTTATAGAGTAAGATAGAATGAATAAAGAAAAATTTTAACGAACGGAGCAATCGATCGTTCGAATGATAAACAAGTATCTATGCATTCGTTCCCACAAAATGGGACCAATTCTCCCATTGCGTATTGGTACTTATCGGGTATAGAATAGATCTGCTTCTCTTTGTTCTTATGAACAGAATTGTTCCGTTATTTTCAATGGAACGGAATAAATATTAACTCTTTCTCATACAGAATCCGCTGAAAAGGTTAGGTACTTAGGTACATAGTATAGTCCTTTCCAATGCGATAAAATAAGGTGACATAGTGTCTATTTATCTTTGATAAAGGGGTATTTCCATGGGTTTGCCTTGGTATCGTGTTCATACTGTCGTATTGAATGATCCCGGTCGATTGCTTTCTGTCCATATAATGCATACAGCTCTAGTTTCTGGTTGGGCCGGTTCGATGGCTCTATACGAATTAGCGGTTTTTGATCCCTCTGACCCTGTTCTTGATCCAATGTGGAGACAAGGTATGTTCGTTATACCCTTCATGACTCGTTTAGGAATAACCAATTCGTGGGGTGGTTGGAGTATTTCAGGAGGAACTATAACGAATCCGGGTATTTGGAGTTATGAAGGTGTTGCAGGGGCACATATTGTGTTTTCTGGCTTGTGCTTCTTGGCAGCTATCTGGCATTGGGTGTATTGGGATCTAGAAATATTCTGTGATGAGCGTACGGGAAAACCTTCTTTGGATTTGCCCAAGATCTTTGGAATTCATTTATTTCTCTCAGGGGTGGCTTGCTTTGGCTTTGGCGCATTTCATGTAACAGGTTTGTATGGTCCTGGAATATGGGTGTCCGATCCTTATGGACTAACTGGAAAAGTACAATCTGTAAATCCAGCGTGGGGCGCGGAAGGTTTTGATCCTTTTGTTCCGGGAGGAATAGCCTCTCATCATATTGCAGCGGGTACATTGGGCATATTAGCAGGTCTATTCCATCTTAGTGTCCGTCCGCCTCAACGTCTATACAAAGGATTACGTATGGGAAATATTGAAACTGTACTTTCTAGTAGTATCGCTGCTGTTTTTTTTGCAGCTTTCGTTGTTGCTGGAACTATGTGGTATGGTTCAGCAACTACCCCAATCGAATTATTTGGTCCCACTCGTTATCAGTGGGATCAGGGATACTTTCAGCAAGAAATATATCGAAGAGTTAGCGCCGGACTAGCCGAAAATCTGAGTTTATCGGAAGCTTGGTCTAAAATTCCCGAAAAATTAGCTTTTTATGATTACATTGGTAATAATCCGGCAAAAGGGGGATTATTCAGAGCAGGCTCAATGGACAACGGGGATGGAATAGCTGTTGGATGGTTAGGACACCCCGTCTTTAGAGATAAAGAAGGGCGCGAGCTTTTTGTACGTCGTATGCCTACTTTTTTTGAAACATTTCCGGTAGTTTTAGTAGATGGAGACGGAATTGTGAGAGCCGATGTTCCTTTTAGAAGGGCAGAATCAAAGTATAGTGTTGAACAAGTAGGTGTAACTGTCGAGTTCTATGGTGGTGAACTCAATGGAGTTAGTTATGGTGATCCTGCTACTGTAAAAAAATACGCTAGACGTGCCCAATTAGGTGAAATTTTTGAATTAGATCGGGCTACTTTGAAATCCGATGGTGTTTTTCGTAGCAGTCCAAGGGGTTGGTTCACTTTTGGGCATGCTACGTTTGCTTTGCTCTTCTTTTTTGGACACATTTGGCATGGTGCTAGAACCTTGTTCAGAGATGTTTTTGCTGGTATTGATCCAGATTTGGATGCTCAAGTGGAATTTGGAACATTTCAAAAACTTGGGGATCCAACTACAAGGAGACAAGTAGTCTGATACAACATTGCTCTGGTATCTTTCGCCTCTATTTTTTTTGATTTGACATAAGGTACCGGAGAAATCTTGATTTGAATCACCATTTATTCTTTGACTCTTTACTTTTCTTTATATGGTAAATGATCCCAAATGAATAGGTGTGGAAGCTATAATTGTAAACCACGATCGAATCTATGGAAGCATTGGTTTATACATTCCTTTTAGTCTCGACTTTAGGGATAATTTTTTTCGCTATCTTTTTTCGAGAACCGCCTAAGGTTCCGACTAAAACTAAAAAAATGAAATAATTTTTCATTATCTCAATTGAAGTAATGAGCCTCCCAATATGGGAGACTCATTACTTCAACTAGTCCCCGTGTTCTTCGAATGGATCTCTTAGTTGTTGAGAGGGTTGCCCAAAAGCGGTATATAAGGCGTACCCAGTAAAGCTTACAAGTAAACCAGATATGGAGATGGCGACTAGGGTTGCTGTTTCCATTTTTAGATAATTTCAAGATCACAATGGATCTATGATAAGATCGTTTATTTACAACTACAACGAAATGGTATACAAAGTCAACAGATCTCAACCAAGGAATAGTATTTTATGGCTACACAAACCGTTGAGGGTAGTTCTAGATCTGGGCCAAGACGAACTACTGTAGGGAATTTATTGAAACCATTGAATTCGGAATATGGTAAAGTAGCACCGGGCTGGGGGACTACACCACTTATGGGGGTCGCAATGGCTCTATTTGCGATATTCCTATCTATTATTTTGGAAATTTATAATTCTTCCGTTTTACTGGATGGAATTTCAATGAGTTAGGTTCATAAGAACTAAACTATAAAGTCCTAGTTTTTCAATCAAAAAAATTACTTTACTTAAGAAATACTCGGATTTCTAGACCATTCTGGTAGTTCGACCGTGAGATTTATTTGTTTCGGTATTTCCGGAATATGAGTGTGTGACTTGTTATAATTGATCCTATTGATAATACAGAAAATGGGCCTGTCATCTCTATCAAGATGATTCTACCTCGTCGGATATTTATTCTAGTATCTGGAGCACGGAATATATAGAATAGATCAAGAAAAGAAATATTTGAACTATGATTCATACCTACTATTTACTATTCAGACTTCGCAACCGGACTCAAAAAAAAAATTCAAATAGGTATTTCCTAAATCAAACGATTTTTCTTCTTTCAGTTTGAACAAAGGACAAATGT